CATCAAAAAAGCGTATTCGTAAAAATATTTGGAAAGGGAAGGGGTATTGGGTAGCATTAAAGGCTTTTTCGTTAGCGAAATCTCTTTCTACCGGGAATTCTAAAAGTTTTTTTGTACGCCAAACCAAAATAAATAAGGAATAAAACGTTAAAATAATTTGAATCAACTTGAAAAAATAATTGAATTATTCTTAAATTATTCAATTATTATCTAATTGAATAATTTAACGATTTCCTTTTCCTATTTGATATTGATTAGCTCACCAATCTATATGTAATGGAACTCTATTCGCTTTTCTGATTGATATATAAAATAATAGAATTAGGAAATACTCGATTTACTATTCACTGAATAATAACTTTTTTGTTGACAAAAGAATAAAGATCATTTCTATTCCAAGGTGGGGAGTTTTTTTTTCCCCATCGACCTATTTGCAGAATAAAAAAAAATTCTATATTTGCATATCTATAGAAGAGCGTATATAAAAATCTTTAGTGAAAGTTAAGAACTCATTGAAATTAATTGATTCTAGTTTGAAACCTTTTTGTTTTTTCGAACTTTCTAACTTTTTATTTTCTCTGAATTATTATATAGACCCCTATATATATCTTGCCCTTAACCCAATAGAGAAAATTGATTAATGAAATTTTGTATGACTAATTGTGAATTTTGAGCGATACAAAATGGGTTCTTTTCTTTCTATTTTATCAGCAAAATCCCTTTTTTGTTTTATTTTAGATTTCTAAAATAAAAATAAAAAATTGCTGCTTAAACAATGAAAACAAAAACTTTTTTAACTCTATTCCTTAATTGAGTATAGAACGGTTTAATTACAAGAGTTGAATTCGAGGAAAGCATAAAATATAGGAAAGTCCCAGGTTAAATAAAAAAAACTAAGACTCTCAACTCAAATCGGAAATAATGAACCTTCAATCTCAAATTCCTATTTGAACAACTTTTTATTGTTATTGATCCATTTGAATCATTACTAAACTAAAATAGCTTACTCAATCTCGACGATTGCTTATTCATAGGCTATTATGAGTTCAAGACAGGCCGCTATGGTGAAATCGGTAGACACGCTGCTCTTAGGAAGCAGTGCTAATGCATCTCGGTTCGAGTCCGAGTGGCGGCATACCATCTTCTAAAAAGGATAAATAGATCTTATAATGAATTCAATTCCCGATTTCCATTTTAGAATTATGTAATTGTAATTTTTAGAATTATGTAATTGTAATTAAGGGATTCTTATTTTTTAAGATTTTTTATGATATTTTCAACCTTAGAGCATATATTAACTCACATTTCCTTTTCGATCGTTTCTATTGTAATTACAATTCATTTGATAACCCTTTTAGTCGATGAAATTGTAAAACTATACGATTCGTCAGAAAAGGGCATAATAGTTACTTTTTTTTGTATAACAGGATTATTAGTTACTCGGTGGATTTCTTCAGGACATTTCCCACTAAGCGATTTATATGAATCATTAATTTTCCTTTCATGGAGTTTCTCCCTTATTCATATAATTCCGTATTTAAAAAAAAATGTTTTAATTTTAAGTAAAATAACTGGACCAAGTGCTATTTTGACCCAAGGCTTTGCTACTTCAGGTATTTTACCTGAAATACACCAATCTGGAATATTAATACCTGCTCTTCAATCTGAGTGGTTAATAATGCACGTAAGTATGATGATATTGGGCTATGCAGCCCTTTTATGTGGATCGTTATTATCAGTAGCACTTCTAGTGATTACATTTCGAAAAAACAGAAAGCTTTTTTATAAGAGCAATGGTTTTTTAAACGAGTCATTTTTCTTGGGTGAAAATGTTTTAGAAAATACTTCTTTTTTTTCTGCTAAAAATTATTACAAGTCCCAATTGATTCAACAATTGGATTATTGGAGTTATCGGGTTATTAGTTTAGGATTTACTTTTTTAACCATAGGAATCCTTTCAGGAGCGGTATGGGCTAATGAAGCGTGGGGGTCATATTGGAATTGGGACCCAAAAGAAACTTGGGCATTTATTACTTGGATCGTATTTGCAATTTATTTACATACTCGAACAAATAGAAATTTGCGGGGTGCAAATTCTGCAATTGTAGCGTCTATAGGCTTTCTTATAATTTGGATATGCTATTTTGGGGTCAATCTATTAGGAATAGGGTTACATAGTTATGGTTCTTTTCCATCAACATTTAATTGAATTCAAGACAAGTTATTACAAATACAAGAGCGGGCGACGCATTGTATGAACCAGCGTGCGGACCGTGTGAATCATCAATACAATATTTGATTCACACGGTTTTCTATCATATGTAGTTCAATTTCATTGTTTTTACTTAATTCTTAAGTTAAGAGAAGAAAAAAGGCTTCTTTTTTTCATTGTACAAGAATGTTTTTAAAAACAAACATAGGTTTTTTTATTTCAGTCATCCAATTATTTATAAAAAAAATTAGATAGAATAACTTCCACCTTGTCAACTGCTAATGAAAG